CCATGCCTGATTTCATAGGGAAGCCCAAAGTGGCTCTATTTCATTCTATTTCACTTCCTAGCACTTCCTATCATTTAATATCCATCCCTTTTTGGTCTTATTGACAAAAGAGATGTCATTTATAGTCTATCTCTTTCTATATATGGAAAGTCAAGAAATTCTCATCGAAACATCGAGAAATTGTGCATATAGAAAACTCTAAAGAAAGAAAAAAAGGAGACCCGTGCCATTATTTTCAAATCTTTTCTACTTAGTAGTCTAAGTTTCTCGATGAGGATAATGAATTCGGTCGTTGTGGTCGGACTCTATTATGGATTTCTGACCACATTCTCCATAGGTCCCTCTTAGATCTTCTTTCTCCAATCTTGGGTTAGGGAAGAAGGAGATATTCGCGACTACTGGCGGTTTCATTATGGGGCAGCTCATGATCTTCATATCGATCTATTATCCACCTCCGCATCTATTCTTTCTTAGCTAAATGGGTGTAAGATCCATCCAATTTGGTTATATCATGGACTCGAAAAACGGATCTGAATGGGACTGAAATGCACGATCTTCACAGGTATCACTTTTCACGATACCTAAACCTAAAAGGTGGAATAGCGATTTTCGAACCATTTCCTATAAGAGAATGATTTCCATTACTTTGAGAAATGGATTCTATATCAAACTATAGCTATTGCATTAAAGAAGAAAAGAAACTAATAGAAGTAGAAGACGCGGAATGGTAGTGAATAGAGAAAAAGATTCTTCTGATTTTCTTGTTCCTGAAAATATTCTATCTATCTCCTAGACGCCGTAGAGAATTGAGAATTTTCATGTCTTTCAATTCTCGTACTCGTAATTGGAAAGTTACGGAAGGAGATCCACCATTTTTCAATGAAAACAACATAAAAAACTCTGGACAATTTCGAAATCAGACCAAGCGTCTTAATACATATGCAAAAAAATTCATTATTGGCCCACATTGATTACAAGATTTAGCTTTTATTAATCGCTATTGGTTTGATACGAATAATGGCAATCGTTTCAGTATGTTAAGGATACAGATGTATCCACAATTCATTTAGAGTTACTTAATAGCCTATTTCTTATACTATATCTCTATCCCGTGAAATTCTCGAGCCGAAAGATGGATGCATATGCTGTGTTTCATTTTGCTAAATGATATCAATTAAATGGTGTATCAATTCTATAAATTGGATATAGCAATAAATAAATCAGCAAAATTCTTTTATTTTAGATAGAAGAAACATTTCTTCTATCTAAAATAAAAGAATGTACCCTTCTATCCAAATCCTATTTGCATCGATAAAATAAATCCAAATCCTAGATTCCAGCAGTAGATGAATAATTGCAAATTTTTGTGTGTACGATATTCAAATAACTTCAAAATAACTGACATAATTTTTTATTTTTCCTGATCAGAAAAATACATGAAAAAGAAAGGAGGTAGAAAAAATTTTTGATTTATGGTTAAAGAAGAAAAACAAGAAAACAGGGGTTCTGTTGAATTTCAAGTATTCAGTTTCACCAATAAGATACGGAGACTTGCTTCACATTTGGAATTACACAAAAAAGATTTTTCATCGGAAAGAGGTCTACGAAGACTTTTGGGAAAACGTCAACGTTTGCTAGCTTATTTGGCAAAGAAAAATAGAGTGCGTTATAAGAAATTAATAAGTCAGTTGGATATTCGGGAGAAGTAATTTAATCGTTCGAATTTTTTTCTTATTTTATTAGTAGTCTTATAGTAGTCTTAGATTTTGTATTTTGATGAGCCTCATTTTGAGGAATTCATGGAATAATCTATTTTCATAGAATAATGAATTAAGGAAAAAAGAATAAAAATAAGGATATGAGTCTACCGCTTACAAGAAAAGATTTCATGATAGTAAATATGGGCCCTCAGCACCCATCAATGCATGGTGTTCTTCGACTGATCGTTACTCTCGATGGTGAAGATGTTATTGATTGTGAACCCGTATTAGGCTATTTACACAGAGGAATGGAAAAAATCGCGGAAAACAGAACTATTATACAATACTTGCCTTATGTAACACGGTGGGATTATTTAGCTACTATGTTTACAGAAGCTATAACAGTAAATGCACCAGAATTCTTGGAGAATATTCAAATACCCCAAAGAGCCAGCTATATTAGGGTAATTATGTTAGAATTGAGTCGTATAGCTTCTCACTTGTTATGGCTTGGGCCTTTTATGGCGGATCTCGGCGCACAGACTCCTTTTTTCTACATTTTTAGAGAGAGAGAATTGATATATGATCTATTTGAAGCTGCTACGGGTATGCGAATGATGCATAATTACTTCCGCATCGGAGGAGTAGCTGCTGATCTACCTTATGGATGGATGGATAAATGTTTAGATTTCTGTGATTATTTTTTACGAGGAGTTGTTGAATATCAACAACTTATTACACAGAATCCCATTTTTTTAGAACGAGTTGAAGGAGTCGGTTTTATTAGTGGAGAAGAAGCTGTAAATTGGGGCTTGTCGGGACCAATGTTACGAGCTTCTGGAATACAATGGGATCTCCGTAAAATTGACCCTTATGAGTCTTACAATCAATTCGATTGGAAAGTCCAATGGCAAAAAGAAGGGGATTCATTAGCTCGCTATTTAGTACGAATCGGTGAAATGAGGGAATCCATCAAAATTATTCAACAGGCTGTAGAAAAAATTCCTGGAGGCCCTTATGAAAATTTGGAAGCCCGGCGCTTTAAAAGCGCAAAGAATTCAGAATGGAATGATTTTGAATATAGATTTCTTGGGAAAAAACCTTCCCCCAATTTTGAATTATCAAAGCAAGAACTTTATGTAAGAGTAGAAGCTCCAAAAGGTGAATTAGGAATTTATCTGGTAGGAGATGATAGTCTTTTCCCCTGGAGATGGAAAATTCGTCCGCCTGGTTTTATTAATTTACAAATCCTTCCTCAGCTAGTTAAGAAAATGAAATTGGCTGATATCATGACGATATTAGGTAGTATAGATATCATTATGGGGGAAGTTGATCGTTGAAATGATAATAGATAGGGTAGAGGTAGAAACTATCAATTCTTTTTCGAAATCGGAATTATTAAAAGAACTCTATGGACTGATATGGATTCTACCCATTTTGGCCCTCCTAGTGGGAATCACAATAGAAGTACTCGTAATTGTGTGGTTAGAAAGAGAAATATCCGCATCGATACAACAACGTATTGGTCCTGAATATGCGGGCCCCTTGGGGCTGCTCCAAGCTATAGCAGATGGCACAAAGCTCCTTTTTAAGGAAGATATCCTCCCATCCCGAGGAGATATCCCTTTTTTTAGCATTGGACCCTCTATAGCAGTCATATCCATTTTATTAAGTTTTTTAGTTATCCCTTTGGGATATCATTTTGTCTTAGCTGATCTTAGTATTGGTGTCTTTTTATGGATTGCCATTTCAAGTATTGCTCCTATTGGTCTTCTTATGGCAGGATATAGTTCAAATAATAAATATTCTTTTTCAGGCGGTCTACGAGCAGCTGCTCAATCTATTAGTTATGAAATACCATTAACTTTTTGTGTACTAGCAATATCTCTACGTGTGATTCGCTAAAATGGGGGCTTTTTCCTCTAAAATCCATTGAATACTTATCTTCCTTTTCTTATTCTGTATTCAGGTTGGTAAGTTAAACTAGATAGCTATATGAGTGAAACAAAACGGCTTATTAATTTGTAGTAAAAAGAAAAATCTCATTTTCTATGTACAAGAAAAAAGTTGAAGTAAACATAAGCAGTGTAAACTCTTTACCCCAAGATTAAGATTCTTTGATTAGTCATTATATCTTGAAGCGGGCAAGAATAAAAGATTCGCGATATGGAATTCTATTACTAGAATATTTTGAGTTATTACTATAACTTAATAACCATAAGGGATTCCATCAAAAGTTAGTGAGGGATTAGGAACACTAAAGTACATAAAGGGTTAGTAATGAGAGAATCTAACTAATTAGAAATTTTTCCTCATAAAGGAAATCATAATAAGGGCTTGAAATTGTGGAAATGATCAAGTAGTACTTTCTTCGGATTCCGATCCAGAGTATGTTCCCATTCACTTGTTAAGGAAATGGCTATCAAGAACGAATTAAACCTTTATTCCTTTTTTCTTTTTCAATATCCCCTTCCCGGGGAAAGAAGAATAGGACAAAAGATATGGAATGTAATACAAAAAAGGATCCTTTGCCCAATTCTTTCCATTTATTAATTGCTATAACGAGTGTTTTATTCCAATATTAAGTTATTACTGAACAAAGAAAAAATGTCATTTTTTTATATAAAGGATGAGATCAATTCGGAAGCGCTTTTTTATTATTCTAGCAGACGGAATTGCTTTGGTCTAATTTAGGACTTTTCAATCTATTTTATCTTACCTAACTCTATCTACGTTCAGGAGATAATACCGAAATGAAACAATCCTTTCCTTTTTTCTGATCATAGAGGAGCCGTATGAAACTAAGGTTTCATGTACGGTTTTGGAATAGCGGTGGGAACTGTGATGTTATCATCGACTATGATTATCTAACAGTTTAAGTACAGTTGATATTGTTGAAGCACAGTCAAAATATGGTTTTTTGGGGTGGAATCTTTGGCGGCAGCCTATAGGTTTTCTAGTTTTTCTAATCTCTTCTTTGGCAGAATGTGAAAGATTACCCTTTGATTTACCAGAAGCGGAGGAAGAATTAGTAGCGGGTTATCAAACCGAATATTCTGGTATTAAATATGGTGTATTTTATCTTGCTTCTTACCTAAATTTATTAGTTTCCTCTTTATTTGTCACTGTTCTCTACTTAGGTGGATGGCATTTTTCTATTCCCTATATATCCTTTTTTGGATTTTTACAAATGAATAAAATGGTTGGAATTTTGGAAATAATAATGGGTATCCTTATTACATTAACTAAAGCTTATTTATTTCTCTTCATTTCTATCACAATAAGATGGACTTTACCCAGGATGAGAATGGATCAGTTATTAAACCTTGGATGGAAATTTCTTTTACCTATTTCTCTGGGCAATCTCTTATTAACAACCTCTTCCCAACTAGTTTCACTATAAACAAGATAATACAATAACAGTAAAAATATCTTCAACACAAAAGTTCTCTCAAACAAGAGAAAGAAACATACCTTTTTCATAGATATTTAAAATATGTTCCCTATGATAACTGGGTTCATTAGTTATGGTCAACAAACAATACGCGCCGCAAGATACATTGGTCAAGGTTTCATAATTACCTTATCCCACACAAATCGTTTACCTATAACGATTCACTACCCTTATGAAAAATCAATTACATCGGAGCGTTTCCGGGGGCGAATACACTTTGAATTTGATAAATGCATTGCTTGTGAAGTATGTGTTCGCGTATGCCCGATAGATCTACCCCTTGTGGATTGGAGATTTGAAAAGGATATTAAAAGGAAACAATTGCTTAATTATAGTATTGATTTCGGAGTTTGTATATTTTGTGGTAACTGTGTTGAATACTGTCCGACAAACTGTTTATCAATGACTGAAGAATATGAACTTTCTACTTATGATCGTCATGAATTGAATTACAATCAAATTGCTTTGAGTCGGTTACCAATCTCCATAATGGGAGATTATACAATTCAAACAATTCGAAATTCGCCTCAAAGTAAAATAGACGAAGAAAAATCTTGGAATTCAAGAACGATTACTGATTACTAGGTACTAGGATTTTTTTGTTAGAAAAATCCAATAGTTTTTTACTAACTAGAAAGAAAAAAAGAAAAATAAATAACTACTGCTTATTCCAAATTATTCCTGATTTGAAATTTCAAATGAGAGTGGATTTTCATGATGTGATTTCTAACTATACAATTTATCTATATATATATATAATAATCTTTTTTTACTTGCCTGAATCTTTTAGTTTTAGTCAGTTCATGAAAAATTTTATACTATTAATTTCTTCTTATCCATAATGGATTTACCTGGACCAATACATGAGATTCTTGTGCTATTTGGGGGATTTGTTCTTCTACTAGGAGGTCTAGGAGTAGTATTACTTACCAACCCAATTTATTCTGCCTTTTCGCTAGGATTAGTTCTTGTTTGTATATCCTTATTCTTTTTTTTACTGAATTCCTACTTTGTAGCTGTTGCACAACTTCTTATTTATGTGGGAGCCATAAATGTCTTAATCATATTTGCTGTAATGTTTGTAAACGACTCAGAGTGGTCTAAAGATAAGAATAATTGGACTATTGGAGATGGGTTTACTTCACTCGTTTGTATAACTATTCCTTTTTCACTAATGACTACTATCCCAGATACGTCGTGGTATGGAATTCTTTGGACTACAAGATCAAACCAAATAGTAGAACAGGGTCTTATAAATAACGTTCAACAAATTGGGATTCATTTAGCAACCGATTTTTATCTTCCGTTTGAACTCATTTCCCTAATTCTTCTAGTTTCTTTGATAGGTGCAATTACTATGGCTCGACAATAAAAAATACTTAGAATGAGTCAAAATTCTTAGAATTTCAAATCTCAAAAAATAACTAAAGAATAACAATTTTGATTTAGTAAAACCCATCTACTGCCAACACAACAAATACCCTCTTTTGTTGCGTAATTGTTCTATTCTAATTAATTGAATCGGTTCAATTCTTGTCCTCATATTGAAATGAATCGAGATTGATAAGGAGTTAGTTAATGATGTTTGAGCATGTACTTTTTTTGAGTGTCTATTTATTTTCGATTGGTATCTATGGATTGATCACAAGCCGAAACATGGTTAGAGCTCTAATATGTCTTGAACTTATACTCAATTCAATTAATCTAAATCTCGTAACATTTTCTGATCTATTTGATAGTCGCCAATTAAAAGGGGACATTTTCGCAATTTTTGTTATAGCCCTTGCGGCTGCTGAAGCAGCTATTGGACTATCGATTCTTTCTTCCATCCATCGTAACAGGAAATCAACTCGTATCAATCAATCTAATTTTTTAAATAATTAGACATTGAATCCGCTAAACAAAGCTACATATATAATAATATGGAACATTAAGATAAATAGAAATATTGATATTGCAATTTGAATATTGCAATAATTATTGAAAAGATGATAGCCAATTTATTGGCGAATTCAAATTAGTATGTAGAATTAGTATAATTATGGCTGTTGAAGTCTTAAATTCAAGTCTCTTGGCTCTTTTCACGCTTTCTCACAAACAGGTTAAGAAATATATTGCATTTTTTAGTAAAGTTTGTATAAATCATTGCTTCGTCTGGTGTCTACAATACATCTAACTTATATAGTACTAATTTCATTTTTACCAGATCGAAAATTTTTATGTTGAAAAGGAAAATTTATAGATCCAATGTCACATTCTGTAAAAATTTATGATACATGTATAGGATGCACTCAATGTGTACGGGCTTGTCCAACAGATGTACTAGAAATGGTACCTTGGGATGGATGTAAAGCCAAGCAAATTGCTTCTGCACCGAGAACTGAGGATTGTGTGGGTTGTAAGAGATGCGAATCTGCCTGCCCAACAGATTTTTTAAGTGTACGCGTTTATTTAGGGCCTGAAACAACCCGTAGCATGGCTCTATCTTATTGATACGTTACAAAAAACTCCACTTGAATCATCTGATTCCTCTTTACCGAGGAAGCCTGTGCTCGAAATAATCGAGCATGGGCTTTTCTGGTCAAAACGTATCTTGTCTTTATTACTTTATCATGAGTTATTTTCCTTGGTTAACAATACTTGTTGTTTTTCCGATATTTGCAGGTTCTTTAATTTTCTTTTTACCTCATAAAGGAAACAAAATAGTTAGGTGGTATACTATATCCATTTGTTTATTAGAATTCCTTCTAATGACTTATGCATTCTGTTATCATTACCAATTGGAGGATCCTTTAATCCAATTAAGGGAGGATTATCAATGGATAGATGTTTTTGATTTCCACTGGAGATTGGGAATCGATGGACTTTCATTAGGATCTATTTTATTGACAGGATTTATCACTACTTTAGCTACTTTAGCGGCTTGGCCAGTTACCCGGAATTCGGGATTATTCTATTTCCTGATGTTAGCAATGTATAGCGGTCAAATAGGATTATTTTCTTCACGAGACCTTTTACTTTTTTTTATCATGTGGGAGTTAGAATTAATTCCTGTTTACTTACTTTTATCCATGTGGGGGGGAAAGAGGCGTCTGTATTCAGCTACCAAGTTTATTTTGTATACTGCAGGGGGTTCCATTTTTTTCTTAATCGGGGTTTTGGGTATGGGCTTATATGGTTCCAACGAACCAAGATTAGACTTGGAAAGATTGATTAATCAATCATACCCTGTAACATTGGAAATACTACTTTATTTTGGCTTTCTTATTGCTTATGCTGTCAAATTGCCGATTATACCTCTACATACGTGGTTACCGGATACCCACGGGGAAGCACATTATAGTACATGTATGCTTTTAGCGGGAATTCTATTAAAGATGGGAGCATACGGATTGATTCGGATCAATATGGAATTGTTACCTCATGCTCATTATCTATTTTCCCCTTGGTTGGTAATAATAGGAGCGGTGCAAATAATCTATGCAGCTTCAACTTCTCTTGGTCAACGAAATTTCAAAAAAAGAATAGCTTACTCCTCTGTATCTCACATGGGTTTCATAATTATAGGAATTGGTTCCATAACCAACATTGGACTAAATGGAGCTATTTTACAAATATTATCCCATGGATTTATTGGTGCTACACTTTTTTTCTTGGCGGGAACAGCTTGTGATAGAATGCGTCTTGTTTATCTCGAAGAGCTGGGGGGAATATCTATTCCAATGCCGAAAATTTTTACCATGTTTAGTACCTTTTCAATGGCTTCTCTTGCCTTGCCAGGAATGAGCGGTTTTGTTGCAGAATTAGTAGTATTTTTTGGACTAATTACTAGTCCTAAATTTATGTTAATGCCAAAAATGCTAATTACTTTTGTAATGGCAATTGGAATGATATTAACTCCTATTTATTTATTATCTATGTTACGCCAGATGTTCTATGGATACAAGCTATTTCATGTTCCAAACGCAAATTTTGTGGATTCTGGACCACGAGAACTCTTTCTTTTAATCTGTATCTTTTTACCAGTAATAGGAATTGGTATTTATCCAGATTTTGTTCTCTCGTTATCCGTTGACAGGGTGGAGGCCCTATTATCCAATTATTATCCTAAATAGATTTTCATTTTTTAACCAGTCCACTCTATATTCCATAGTGGAAAAACCTAAAAATGCAGAAAAAAGTAAAAAAGTCTAATTAGATCCATCTCGAATTTTTGAGAACCCTTTGAAAGACGTTCAAGGGGTTCTCAAATAAAACAAAAACAAAAAACCTTCAAAAAATGTGGGTTTTATGTTATTTAATCATTTAGATGGTAATGTAAATGAACCATAACTATGTAAACCTATTCCTAACAAATTGATACCAAAATAGCAGATCCAAATTATAAGAAATCCTATTGAAGCTACGAGTGCTGAATTCGTACCCTTCCAATTTGGATTTGTTCTACTATGTAAATAAATTGCAAATATGGTCCAGGTAATAAATGCCCAAGTTTCTTTAGGATCCCAATTCCAATAGGATCCCCACGCCTCATTAGCCCATACTGCTCCACAAAGAATACCTATGGTTAAAAGGGTAAACCCTAGACTAATGATACGATAACTCCAAGAATCCAAACGCTCGGCTAATTGATATTTGTAATAATTTGGAAATGCGGGAAAAGAGCTATTTTTTAAAGCACTTCTTTTTGCATAAAAATATTCAATCTCACTAAAGAAAAATGTTTTAAGTAAAACATTTTTTTTCTTTTTAGAATTAGAAAAGAAATCCAAATTCTTTCGAAATTTAATGATTAAAAGAGCGGCAGATAATAAGGATCCGCACAAAAGAGTTGCATAGCTTAGTAACATCATACTGACATGCATCATTAACCACTGAGATTGTAAAGCAGGTACTAGTATTGTAGATTGATGCATTTCAGTTAAAAGACTCGATGTGGCAAAGCCTTGCGTTAAAATAGTACTTGGTGTAGTTATTGTGCTTAAATCATTTTTAGAGTTCTGTATCTTAGGAATAGTATGAAGAATATACAGAGCCCATGAAAGGAAGATCAATGACTCGTATAAATTACTTAATGGAAAATGTCCCGAAGAAACCCAACGAGAAACTAAGAATCCTGTTATGGAGAAAAAAGTAGCTATCATTCCTTTTTCTGAAGAATCACGTAATCCCCTAAGTTCACGAACTAATAAGGTTATCAAATGAATCGTAATCACAATGGAAATGGTTGAGAAAGAGATATGAGTTAGTATATGTTCTAAAGTTGCAAATAGCATAAGGAGAAAGTCCCATTACAAAATTGGAAATTTCGAATTGAATCCATTTTCTAATCTATTGTATTCTTTTTCGAGAATGCCGCCACTCGGACTCGAACCGAGATGCTTGAGCACTGCTTCCTAAGAGCAGCGTGTCTACCAATTTCACCATGGCGGCTAACTTGAAATAAAAGTGAACTTAAAAGAATAATACTGATTTTCTTGTGAATCGTCGAGATCGGGAGAGTCCATAGAATTATAGAATCCTCATATTTTTTTATGAGGATTCTATTATAAAAAGTTCTTTGATAGGAAAAGAATACTGAGGGCACAATATAACAAAAACTTTTCTTCTATATAACGATAATGGAGGGATTAATTTTAAGAATATTGTACCGAGGAATTCGGCACATAAAAGTACATTAATTAATTAATTCCAATTATTCATTCATATTAAATAATTGGAATTTCTTTTGGATAGGTCAATTCAGATTATTCCAAAACCTTATTATTTGTTTGTTGTCCAGAAAAACCTTTTGGTTTTGGGTTCTCGTTGCCGCTAGAAAATGATCTTGATTTTGCTAAGGAATAAGATTGTACTATGGAAAAATAAGTATTTTTCTTCCAAATATTTTTACGAATGCGTTTTTTTGACATCGAAGTACGTTTTTTTGGAACTGCCATTCAAAAAGGGGATTACTTTTTTTTAGTTGTATGTGAAAGACATCTATTGCCACAAATAAATCCTTCTTTATGTTTTTTTTAGTATTTATACTTAGACACTGAAAGATACTAAAATTCTAATTTTTTTTACTTTATTTTGTCTAATGTGGATAAGACAAGAGTTTTTTAGCGTATTTTTTATATCTATTTTAGACTTTTCATAATATAGAATATATACAAAGATATATTCTATACAAGGTTTTTCCGTTTAAATCAATTTATATATCAATTATATATCAAATATACTTTATATATAAATATACCGTATGGGGGATAAACCCTCGTATAAAATGAGGAGATAAAAAGAGGGTAAAATTCAAATAGTTAATTAAGTTCAGAACGGTATTCCAGAATGGAATTTCAATCAAAATAAAAAAATACTCAGTCTCTTAAACAAGACATTCTAAAACTTAGATAATTCTAGTCATTAGGATGTCCATTTTATATGAAGTAAGGAATATTCTAGAATTTCCTAGAAATATAGGTTTTCTTTGGAATTCAATCAACCAGTTGCAAAACAAGAGAGCTATTTCATTTTAACAGAAAGAAATACAAAAATGAATAGAAAGTAAAACTGTTCAATCTTTTTTTATATTTTAATATATATATATTTTTTTTTCTAATAATTAGATAACGAAATTTTTTGATCAACTTTTTAAATTTAAGCAACTAAACCCATTCTGAATTTTTTAATATTTCAATGAGACAATTTTTGATAAATTAAGAATTCCTGTATTTTTTCTTATTCTTATTTAGTTTTTTTAATTCCTTCAGAAGGAGATAAGAATAGGTTTGGTGAATCGGAAACAATTTTATTTTATAGAAAAATTGAACTATAAATTTCAACTAAAAATTGCTATTTCTTTTCTTATGGAACATACATATCAATATGCCTGGGTAATCCCTCTTCTCCCACTTCCAGTTATTATGTCAATGGGGTTTGGTCTTTTTCTTATTCCGACAGCAACAAAAAATCTTCGTCGCATATGGGCTTTTCCTAGTGTTTTCCTTTTAAGTATAGCTATGGTATTCTCAGTTTACCTGTCTATTCAACAAATAAACGGAAACTCCATCTATCAATACCTATGGTCTTGGACCATCAATAATGATTTTTCCTTAGAATTTGGATACTTGATCGACCCCCTTACTTCTATTATGTTAATACTAATTACTACTGTAGGAATCTTGGTTCTTATTTATAGTGATGATTATATGTCTCACGATGAAGGGTATTTGAGATTTTTTATTTATATAAGTTTTTTTAATACTTCCATGTTGGGTTTGGTTACTAGTTCCAATTTGATACAAATTTATTTCTTTTGGGAACTTGTAGGAATGTGTTCCTATTTATTAATAGGCTTTTGGTTTACACGGCCGATTGCAGCGAGTGCTTGTCAAAAAGCTTTTGTAACTAATCGTGTAGGGGATTTTGGTCTGTTATTAGGAATTTTAGGTTTTTTTTGGATAACCGGTAGTTTAGAATTTCGGGATTTGTTCAAAATAGCTAATAACTGGATTCCTAATAATGGGATTAATTCCTTACTTACTACTTTGTGTGCTTTTTTATTATTCCTTGGTGCAGTTGCAAAATCCGCACAATTCCCTCTTCACGTATGGTTGCCCGATGCTATGGAGGGACCCACTCCCATTTCGGCTCTTATACACGCAGCAACTATGGTAGCTGCGGGGATTTTTCTTCTAGCTCGACTTCTTCCTCTTTTCATATCCCTACCTTTGATAATGAATTTTATTTCTTTAGTAGGTACAATAACACTCTTCTTAGGGGCTACTTTAGCTCTTGCTCAGACAGATATTAAAAGAAGCTTAGCCTATTCTACAATGTCTCAATTGGGTTATATGATGTTAGCTCTAGGTATAGGTTCTTATCAAGCGGCTTTATTCCATTTGATCACTCATGCTTATTCGAAAGCTCTATTGTTCTTGGGATCCGGATCCATTATTCATTCAATGGAACCTCTTGTTGGATATTCACCAGATAAAAGTCAGAATATGGTTCTTATGGGTGGTTTAAGAAAATATGTTCCAATTACAAGAACTACTTTTTTATGGGGTACACTTTCTCTTTGTGGTATTCCACCTCTTGCTTGCTTCTGGTCCAAAGATGAAATCCTTAGTAATAGTTGGTTATATTCACCCTTTTTTGGAATAATAGCCTCTTTTACTGCAGGATTAACCGCATTTTATATGTTTCGGATATATTTACTTACTTTTGATGGGGATTTGCGTGTCCATTTTAAAAATTACAGTAGTACTAAAGAGGGTTCGTTCTATTCAATATCCTTATGGGGAAAAAGTTTATCCAAAGGAATCAATAGAGATTTTGGTTTATCAACAACGAAAAGTGGAGTTTCTTTTTTTTCACAAAATATACCTAAAATTTCTGTTAATACAAGAAATAGAATACGATTCTTTAGTACTCCCTTGGGGGTTAAAAACACTTTTATCTATCCTCATGAAACGGGAAATACTATGCTATTTCCTCTTCTTATATTACTCCTTTTTACTTTGTTCATTGGATTCATAGGAATCCATTTTGATAATGGAGTAATGGATAATGGAATATCGGAGTTAACCATATTATCAAAGTGGCTAACTCCTTCAATAAACTCTTTCCAGGAAAATGCAAATTCTTCCATAAATTCATATGAATTTCTCACTAATGCAATTTCTTCTGTAAGTTTAGCCATTTTTGGTCTATTCATAGCATATATCTTCTATGGATCCGCTTATTCTTTTTTTCAGAATTTGCATTTTCAAAATTCCCTTATAAAAGGAAATCCCAAAAAGAACTTTTTGGGTCAAGTAAAAAAAAAGATATACAGCTGGTCATATAATCGTGGTTATATAGATGTTTTCTATACTAGGATCTTTATCCTGGGTATAAGAAGATTAGCCGAACTAATGCATTTTTTCGATAAGGGTGTCATTGATGGAATTACTAATGGAGTAGGTCTTGCTGGTTTTTGTATAGGAGAAGAAATTAGATATGTAGGGGGAGGGCGAATATCGTCTTATCTATTCTTTTTTTTATGTTATGTATCCTTATTTTTATTCTTTTTTCCTTAATTCATTATTCTATGAAAATAGATTATTCCATGAATTCCTCAAAATGAGGCTCATCAAAATACAAAATCTAAGACTACTATAAGACTACTAATAAAATAAGAAAAAAATTCGAACGATTAAATTACTTCTCCCGAATATCCAACTGACTTATTAATTTCTTATAACGCACTCTATTTTTCTTTGCCAAATAAGCTAGCAAACGTTGACGTTTTCCCAAAAGTCTTCGTAGACCTCTTTCCGATGAAAAATCTTTTTTGTGTAATTCCAAATGTGAAGCAAGTCTCCGTATCTTATTGGTGAAACTGAATACTTGAAATTCAACAGAACCCCTGTTTTCTTGTTTTTCTTCTTTAACCATAAATCAAAAATTTTTTCTACCTCCTTTCTTTTTCATGTATTTTTCTGATCAGGAAAAATAAAAAATTATGTCAGTTATTTTGAAGTTATTTGAATATCGTACACACAAAAATTTGCAATTATTCATCTACTGCTGGAATCTAGGATTTGGATTTATTTTATCGATGCAAATAGGATTTGGATAGAAGGGTACATTCTTTTATTTTAGATAGAAGAAATGTTTCTTCTATCTAAAATAAAAGAATTTTGCTGATTTATTTATTGCTATATCCAATTTATAGAATTGATACACCATTTAATTGATATCATTTAGCAAAATGAAACACAGCATATGCATCCATCTTTCGGCTCGAGAATTTCACGGGATAGAGATATAGTATAAGAAATAGGCTATTAAGTAACTCTAAATGAATTGTGGATACAT